TATCTTCGTTCTCAAATCCATATTGATAGTTCCATTTTAAGTGATAATGATAGTGACAGTTACATTTCTAGTTACATTTGTGGTGAAAGTGGAACTAGTAGTGAAAACAAGAATGCCAGTCTAATAACTAGCACGAATGGTAGTGATTTAACTTCAAGTTCTAATGATCTCGAGGTAACTCAAAAATACAGGCATTTGTGGGTTCAATGCGAAAATTGTTATGGATTAAATTATAAGAAATTTTTTAAGCCAAAAATGTATATTTGTGAACAATGTGGATATCATTTGAAAATGAGTAGTTCAGATAGAATTGAGCTTTCGATTGATGCAGGTACTTGGGATCCTTTGGATGAAGACATGGTCTCTCTTGATCCCATTGAATTTCATTCGGAGGAGGAACCTTATAAAGAGCGCATTGATTCTTATCAAAGAAAGACAGGATTAACTGAGGCTGTTCAAACAGGCACAGGTCAACTAAACGGTATTCCTATAGCAATTGGGGTTATGGATTTTCAGTTTATGGGGGGTAGTATGGGATCCGTAGTAGGCGAGAAAATCACCCGGTTGGTCGAGTATGCTACCAATAAATTTCTACCTCTTATTCTAGTATGTGCTTCCGGAGGCGCACGGATGCAAGAAGGAAGTTTGAGTTTGATGCAAATGGCTAAAATATCTTCGGCTTTATATGATTATCAATCAAATAAAAAGTTATTCTATATATCAATCCTTACATCTCCTACTACTGGTGGGGTGACGGCTAGTTTTGGTATGTTGGGGGATATCATTATTGCTGAACCCAATGCCTACATTGCATTTGCGGGTAAACGGGTAATTGAACAAACATTGAATAAGACAGTACCTGAAGGTTCACAAGCGGCTGAATATTTATTCCATAAGGGCTTATTCGATACAATCGTACCACGTAATCTTTTAAAAGGCGTTCTGAATGAGTTATTTCAGCTCCACGCTTTCTTTCCTTCGACTAAAAATGGAATCAAGTAGACCTTTAAGGTCAATTATTTTTTTGTGGCGAACAAGCTGTTAGTTTATCAGACATATATTCCATTATTCCATGTAGAAAAATTAAATTCATAAGTACATTTTTTTAGTTCTACATTCCTTGCACTTATTATATATTCATTTATAGTATAATTATATACGACTTAAAATTAATAACGTTAAATCTATTTAAAAATATATAATATTAAGAATAACAGGTACAAATATTAAACCGAGGTACCCATTCTATGACAACTCTCAACTTACCATCTATTTTTGTGCCTTTAGTGGGCCTAGTATTTCCGGCAATTGCAATGGCTTCTTTATCTCTTCATGTTCAAAGAAACAAGATTTTTTAACCCCGATGCGACCCAATCTCAGCCATTTTTTTCAAGACTTAGATTAGACATGGATCATAAAATGGATATCCATTTAGTAGACTATCGTATAAGATGTGCCTTCTTCCGAACAGGAATTAAATGTAACTGAAAGAGCTCTTATGCATGTGGAAATATGTTATATGTTTAAAATAATTAAATTATAGCTATTTAAAAATAGATCAGGATCCGCAGATCTCTGAAATGTAAAGTCAATGAAATGCATGTCACTATCTCTATCTATAGGAGATCATATAAAGGGGATACTAGTATTTTACATCTAGCCAATTCGATGAATTATGCCTAAAGGTTCCCATCAGAATAGTGCTAGTTGATGAGAGTTACTTCGGAAAAAGAATAAAGTCAAATTTTTTGGGGGTTATTCTCTCAATTTCAATAAAATGCAACCGGATTTAGTATGAGTTGGCGATCAGAACATATATGGATAGAACTTATAACGGGGTCTCGAAAAATAAGTAATTTCTGCTGGGCCTTTATCCTTTTTTTAGGTTCATTAGGATTCTTGTTGGTTGGAACGTCGAGTTATCTTGGTAGGAATTTGATATCTTTATTTCCGTCTCAGCAAATCATTTTTTTTCCACAAGGGCTCGTCATGTCTTTCTATGGCATCGCAGGTCTCTTTATTAGTTCCTATTTGTGGTGCACAATCTCCTGGAATGTAGGTAGTGGTTATGATCAATTCGATAGAAAGGAAGGAATTGTGTGTATTTTTCGTTGGGGATTTCCTGGAAAAAATCGTCGCATCTTCCTTCGATTCTTTATGAAAGATGTTCAGTCCATCAGAATAGAAGTTAAAGAGGGTATTTATGCCCGGCGTGTCCTTTATATGGACATCCGAGGCCAGGGAGCTATTCCCTTGACTCGTACTGATGAGAATTTGACTCCACGCGAAATTGAACAAAAAGCTGCGGAATTAGCCTATTTCTTGCGTGTACCGATTGAAGTATTTTGAAATGAACTGAAAATTATTTCTCATCAGGAGGTAAAAAAGAAAAAAATAATAGAGGCATCTCCTATATCAAAATATTCCATTTCGGGATTAGGTCCAATTTTTTTATATTTTGATAAATAAGGGAGTTAGCTCGTCCCGAAATACGGCATTACTTGAAAGGGCCTATTTGGGACATTCATCGAAAGGACACAATACAATTGCTGCGAATTTTCTCAATTGAGATATCAGTAAAAAAAATAAGATTTTTTATTATTTCTTCATTCGAATTTGAGACGGACTCTTATTCTATTTGGATATTCTTTATATATTCAAGGACTAACCATAACCAATACATCACAAATAAAAAACAGTGAATAGATTCAAAGGAAAGATACCTTGTAATAGAACTCATTGCTTGATAGAAATATTGGATCGCATAGAGTTTACAAACGAGGTGGGTTCATTAAGAATTCACAGATGAAAAAAATGGAAAAAAAGAAAGCATTCATTCCCCTTTTATATCTTGCATCTATAGTATTTTTGCCTGGGTGTATCTCTCTTTTATTTCATAAAAGTCTAGAATCCTGGGTTACTAATTGGTGGAATACTAGGCAATCCGAAACTTTCTTTAATATCATTCAAGAAAATAGTATTCTAGAACAATTCATAGAATTCGAGGAACTCTTCCTGTTGAACGAAATGATAAAGGAATATCCGGAGCCACATCTACAAAAGCTTAGTATAGGAATACACAAAGAAACAATCCAATTGATCAAGATGCACAATGAAGATCGTATCCATATGATTTTACACTTCTCGACAAATATAATCTGTTTCATTATTCTAAGCGGTTATTCTATTCTGGGTAATGAAGAACTTGTTATTCTTAACTCTTGGGTTCAGGAATTCTTATATAACGTAAGCGACACGATCAAAGCTTTTTGTATTCTTTTATTAACGGATTTGTGTATTGGATTCCATTCGCCCCATGGTTGGGAACTAATGCTTGGCTCTATCTACAAAGATTTTGGATTTGCTCATAACGATCAAATTATATCTGGTCTTGTTTCCACTTTTCCAGTCATTTTAGATACAATTTTCAAATATTGGATCTTCCATTATTTAAATCGTGTATCTCCATCACTTGTAGTGATTTATCATTCAATGAATGACTGAAAAATGATCCACTGATATTAATTATTAATCCAATTATAATGTTTGTTACTTTGTACATAAAGAAAGCGTTCAAAAAAGTACTTACTCTTTCTATTTCCTCTTTCTATTTCTCCAGAGGATTTCTCTTATATTTGAGTAAACTTATTTCCGTACATAGCAGAATCGTGGATAGGGAACTATACTAGCAACCTACCGAATTTATTGTAGAAATTTTGGGCTCAATGATTGGACCATGCAAACTAGAAATTCTTGGACAAAGGAACAGATTACTCGATTCATTTCCGTATCGCTCATGATATATATAATAACTCGGACATACATTTCAAATGCATATCCCATTTTTGCACAACAGGGTTATGAAAATCCAAGAGAAGCGACTGGGCGTATTGTATGTGCCAATTGCCATTTAGCTAATAAGCCCGTGGATATTGAGGTTCCCCAAACGGTACTCCCCGATACTGTATTTGAAGCAGTTGTTCGAATTCCGTATGATATGCAACTAAAACAAGTTCTTGCTAATGGTAAAAAGGGGGGTTTGAATGTGGGGGCTGTTCTTATTTTACCCGAGGGATTTGAATTAGCTCCTCCCGACCGTATTTCTCCCGAGATGAAAGAAAGGATAGGCAATCTGTCTTTTCAGAGCTATCGCCCCACAAAAAAAAATATTATTGTGATAGGTCCTGTTCCTGGTCAGAAATATAGTGAAATAACCTTTCCTATTCTTTCTCCCGACCCCGCTAGTAAAAAGGATGTTCACTTCTTAAAATATCCCATATATGTAGGCGGGAACAGGGGACGGGGACAGATTTATCCCGACGGAAGCAAGAGTAATAATACAGTTTATAATGCTACAGCAGCAGGTATAGTAAACAAAATTATACGAAAAGAAAAGGGGGGATACGAAATAACCATAGTGGATCCATCGGATGGACGTCAAGTGGTTGATATTATCCCTCCAGGGCCAGAACTTCTTGTTTCAGAGGGTGAATCTATCAAACTTGATCAACCATTAACAAGTAATCCTAATGTGGGTGGATTTAGTCAGGGAGATGCAGAAATAGTACTTCAAGATCCATTACGTGTGCAAGGACTTTTGTTCTTCTTGGCATCTGTTATTTTGGCACAAATCTTTTTGGTTCTTAAAAAGAAACAGTTTGAGAAGGTTCAATTATCTGAAATGAATTTCTAGATCCGAAAATTTTGCAACATCAAGTTCGTAAAAAGAACCGTATTTTTTTAGGGGCATTAGTAGTCTTCCTAGTCTTGTACACAAGAAGGGGAATTTTCTACATCCCTTTCTTGTGTCCAAATAATAATGAGTCTTCATACCAGTTTCTCAAAGATTCCTATCCTTAGTTTCTATTTTTTCAGGTTTCTCATAATTTTTGGGGGTACTTAGTACTTTATTTTATGTATAATGTATAATAAAGTCGTGGGCAAAAAGAGAGGTCATTTTAGATTTAGTCAATGAACTTAGAAAGATAGATACTACCTAG